ATTTCATTAATTGAACTTCTTTTAATTAAGTCAAAATTCTTTAAAAACCTCTGCCCTCTTTAAAATATCATAAACGGTTTCCGTAGGTTGAGCGCCTTTTTCAAGAAAATATAGAATAGCAGGAACATTTAAATAAGTTTGATTCTTTATTGGATCATAAAAACCCACTTTCCGCAGATCTCTTCCCTCTCTTCGGGATCGAACATCAATTGCAACGATTCGATAGACGGCTCATTGGGATAGATTAGATCAACAACAACCCCCCTTGGAAACGTATAGGAAGTTTTCTCCTCGTACGGCTCGAGAAAAATGATTCGAAGTTATGTATTAGAATGGCAAATCAAAAAAGTCCATAAAATCATCAAATGAATTAAATTCAGAATTAAGTCCTTTTTCTTTCCTAAAATAAGAAAATCATTTGTATACTCATAACTCAAGTTAAATAACTTTCAAATAGCTCCAAAAAAAATCCTTTGGCATTTCATTTATTGAGCAGTCTCGAATACCCTTTTTTGTCTCATTTAGAATCGATTTGAATTCTGCATTCTGATTCAAATCCAATTGTTAATTCGTGCGACAATTCAAATCGAAAATAGAAAAAAAAGGATGTTTCCTTGTTCCGGAATCTTTTATCTTTGTTTTGAATCATTGGGTTTAGACATTACTTCGTTGATTTTTAATCCTTTCAAAAATGGCAGCAACATACCTTTTTGTTATTTCTTTCTATCAAAGAATCATATGAACGGCGGATTCCCACACGATATATATAATTTTTATCGAAAAGGTTTTATCAATTCCAACAAAATTTCCTTTAGGGTTTGAAACTTGCTTGATTTGGGTCCTTTCGATATCTCTGTCAAAGATATACTTACGAAGTTGTTCCAACTTATTGATTGACACTAACCCTAGACCCTTTCCCCTTAAGAAATGAATCAATACTTTATACTCGAGCTCCATCATGTACTATTTCCATTACACCCCAACAAAAAATGAGGGTTCGAATGGAAGAGAACAAAGGATGTCGAGTCAAGAGCATCCTTTAATTAGATTAGAGAATGATGGATATAAGAATCCACAACAGATCATGTCCTTCAAGTCGCACGTTGCTTTCTACCACATCGTTTCAAACGAAGTTTTACCATAACATTCCTCGAATTTGGAACCGCTATGCGGTTGATTCAATTATGGAATCATGAATAGTCATTGGTTCAGTTAGGACAGTCGGCACATAAGATTTAGAATATATCTTAAGTTATTTTTCATTTTTTTTCATTATTGAAATTGAAAAAAAAAAATTCCAATTTGTTTTACATCCAATAAAAACAATAAAAACAATAAAAATGAAAAAATCGATTGGAAAAATACAATTTCTTTTCCCGGAATGAATAAAAAAATACCAAACTTACTTCTATTCTATATGAATATGAGGGGGTGAATATATGACAACTTTTTTTTGGAATTCAAATTCGTGTAATCTATAACCCCATCTTGCCTAAATCCCCAACAGATTCAGTTGTATCTGCGCGGCATTTGAACACTTATCATCCTTTTTTGTGAATTTGTGAAATTTAAAAAAAGATAAGATTCATTTTGGTTAGAATGATTAGCAGAAAGAATCAAATTCTATCCAATATTACACTTTAGAAACGGAAAAATACAATCTTAATTATTTACTAGAATTACATACACATGCTCTTGCTCTGGGACGGAAGGATTCGAACCTCCGAATAGCGGGACCAAAACCCGATGCCTTACCACTTGGCCACGCCCCACTTTGATTTCTATTCGACACTAATAAAGACTAATGTTGTTATTGATTGTTCGTCAATTCCAGCCAAAATATCTAAAGAATCAATTAGATTCTATTGTTAGTATTTTGACACATGTAGATATAGAATTATACTCAATTTATTGATCATTCCATATAATTCCATTAAGATATTGTATGAAAGTAGAATTTTTTCTATTCTCAAAAGAGAATGGAAGGTTTTTTGGTTGAGTGAGTAAGTTCAAAAAAAAAAAAAAGAAGGATTTTGGATCTTTCTTTTTTTTTTCTTCATTTTTTCCTTCTATGAAGAACTCAATCAAAATACAATTATCTTAAAAACAAAATGTCTGTTATGCTTAATATCTTAAGTTTGATCTGTCTTAATTCTGCCCTTTATTCGAGTAGTTTTTTCTTAGTCAAATTACCCGAAGCCTACGCTTTTTTGAGTCCAATCGTAGATTTTATGCCAGTCATACCTGTACTCTTTTTTCTCTTAGCCTTTGTTTGGCAAGCTGCTGTAAGCTTTCGATGAAATCTTTCATCTTGTCCTAGAAAAATGAATGATTTTTTCGAGAAAAACGATTCGAATACTAATAATTGATAAGATCATACAAGTCTTACAGTATGAACTCTTGATTCAAACATGAGAATTCTTGGATAACCGCGATTCGGATCGCCTCGTTTTTCCATTCTAACTATTTTGATTTTCCGTGAATGAAAAACCTTATTGTGATCCTCCACAAGTGGGTATAAAAAAATTATGGATAAGTAAGATAATAATAGATAAGATAATAAGAATTTTTTTTATTACTTTAAATTACAATAAAAAAAAAATTATTTTCGATTTCTAAAAACTACTTTGGTTTTCGGTATCAAAATAGGATATGTGGTATAAAAATAGAGAATCTATTCTCTTTTTTCAAAAAAAAAAAAAAATGATCTTGGAGATTGTGTAATGCTTACTCTCAAACTCTTTGTTTACACAGTAGTGATATTCTTTGTTTCTCTCTTCATTTTCGGATTTCTATCTAATGATCCAGGACGTAATCCTGGACGCGAAGAATAAAAAAGGGGTTCTTTACTAGATTTTTCATTTATAAAATTAGAAAAAAAAAATAGATGAAAAATCAAATAAAAAAAATAGAAAAAAAAATTCTATTTGATATTTGTAATCATATATAATTTTTAATTTTTTTTTTTGAAAAAATCAAAAAGATTGAAAAAATTCGAAAGATAAATCAACTATTAAGTCATTAACGGAAACGGAAAGAGAGGGATTCGAACCCTCGGTACGAATGAATCGTACAACGGATTAGCAATCCGACGCTTTCGTCCACTCAGCCATCTCTCCCCATGGAAAATAAAAAACTAATATTCAAATATTAAAATAAAAAACTAAGAAACTAATATTCAAATATTAAATAATATTTAAATATTATTTAAAACAATTCGAAATATAATTCTATATAACAATAATATATATCTAAAAAATATACAAGTTGTATTGTGTAATACAACTAGGTACAAGTTTTATCTGAAATTCCAATCAGTTAGATAAATTAGAAAGATTCAATAAAAGATTCACAACACAATCACAATAGAATATATATTCAATATAATATATATATTAGAATATAATTATTCTAATATATAAATTATTATAAAAAATATAAAATAAATATTATATAAAATAAAAAACAAAAAATAAAAAGAAAATAAAAAGAAAATAAAAAAAAGAAATACTTCTTCGCGCGAAAGGGCCTTTGTATTATTCCCGTTATTCCCGTCCGTGGCCTGGCCTGATCAGTACCTCGCCAGGCCCTTTTTTGTTTCAATGGATTATACAATAAAGAAAAGGATTTAAAGGATTTATCTGATTTGACAATGATAAAAAAATACCTATTTTTGAAGCAAAAGAAAGAACAATAGGAAAAAAGACTATTTATATTCTCTAGATATAGAATAGAACCAAGATGCCATTTCTTATTATCTTTTCTTCCCCTTTTTGCTTCCATTTTTTCGTTTTTTTTTTTCTATTCTAGTTATAACTTTAGCAGTTTTCTCGAACCGTATCTATCAAACCTCCTTCAGGAAAAAATAGAACTTTTTTTGATTTTAGTTATTTAACTATCTTTTCATAAATTACGTTTCCACATCAAAGTGAAATTCTAGTAAACTTAACTACTTAAACTACTTAATTTTTTTTACTACTTAGATTTTTTTCTTTCATTTAATGCATTCAATGTTGGTTAGTGTTCCAAAGGTACCCTTTTTTTGAATTCCAGGAGACGGAGAAGCATCCTGGGTTGATTTATACGAACGGCTTTCTCGTGAAAGAATACTTATTTTGTGCCAAGAAATCGAAACAGAAATCGCGAATCAGATTATGGGTCTTATGCTATATCTCAGTATGGAGGACAATACCCTGGAGTTATATTTGTTTCTAAATTCTCCCGGCGGGGCGTTAATAAACGGAATGGCTATGCATAATATTATGCAATTTGTCCCACCCGATGTAAATACAATATGCGTAGGAATAGCTGCTTCAATGGCATCTTATGTCTTGCTCGGAGGAGAAATTACCAAACGTGTAGCACTCCCTCACGCTAGGATAATGATTCATCAACCTGCTAGCTCTTTTATGGACGACAAGACAGTAGATGTTTACTCTGAAGCGGAAGAAATATTGAGTATGAGAGAAACCATCACAAGGGTTTATGCCCAAAGAACGGGCAAACCCCTCTGGGTTATAGTCGAAGATCTGGAAAGAGATGCTTTTATGTCAGCGACAGAAGCCCAAGCTTATGGAATTGTTGATCTTATAGGGGAAGAATAAAAATAGCAAAACATTTGAGATTTTATCTTCTTAGTATGCAATTTGTCCCATCCGATGTAACTACAACCAGGTTTCCCATTCTGTCTTTAATCTTCTATTAACTAGAAATAATTCCTAATCATCCAGTTGGTATTGATTGAAACTAGTCCATTATGTATATGATTCTATCTTGATTCTTTATTACGGCCAATTTCAGTGTTCGACAAAAGTTCCATTTCAATACAATAATCGAACTGTAGCGGGTATAGTTTAGTGGTAAAAGTGCGATTCGTTCTACTAACCCCTTAATAGTTAAGGGGTCTCCCGGTTTGATTACTATTCCGATCAAAAACTTTATTTCTTAAAAGGAATTAATCCTTTACCTCTCAATGACAAATTTGAGGAAAATTATACATT